TTTGAAACGAAATACCCCCCAGAACAGCCAGTCGCGAGAAGACACATTCGGATAATACGAGGTTACTAGGTTCACCGGCGTCAGATTGCCGATTGCACAATAGAGCAAACCCAGTGTTTTTTTTCTTTCCACAATTTTGATGTTTTTCCACAGAGAATAGAACTGAAGAGGTTTCTTCAGCTTCGAAGACTTCGAAAATGCCAGTTCGTAATTCGCATACCGGCGCTGAAGGTGAAAGAAATGGCCTTTATTCTTCGGGAGACTCTGGTATTGTTTTTCTTTTTTCATGAACCGTTTTTCATAATGTTCTGTAATAATTTCTTCGATGTTTTTACTAACATTTTCTTTTCCTGTCCTAACATTTTCTTCGTCTTGACTAATATTTTCTTTTCCTGTCCTAACATTTTCTTTAACAATGTCTTTTCCCTTCCTAACAAGTTCTTTTTCTTCCCTACAAATTTCGTTTGCTTTCCTAACATTTTCTTTTCCTTTCCTAACATTTTCTTTTGCTTTATTAACATTTTCTTTTGCTTTACTAACAAGTTCTTCTTCTTTCCTAACAATTTCTTTTCCTTTGAAATTTGAAAGAAGTAATTTGATTGGTCTAATCCACGGGTTCATTTTATATGTCTGCAGAGGTAGTATAACTTCTCGGGCGAACCAATCTTTCTCAGTGACTAACCAATCTTTCTCAGTGACTTTAGTGAAGAGTTCTTCATTCATTCCCATCCAATCAAAAAAGCTTTTTTTGTGTTTTTTGTGATTGAGCTCTTGGATTTCTGGATCCAAAGAAAGAATATCAGAAATAAGACCTCTATTCTCAATTATTTGAGAATTATTAGTCCCAACCTTCGTATTTGTATTATGGTTAGAATAGATCTTCATCCAGGCCTCAGCCTCAACTTTGAGAATCTTACAATCAAAATCTAAAGATTTTCTATTTACACGGCTCGTGAGATAATTATAATTATTGTCTAGATAATGTTTGAAAAACATCTCCTCTGGTATAGAAAATAATTTGTCTTTCTGTGTGGTGTAATTATAAGAGATCTCTTGTTTCTTATTTACTTGTAATGGCAATTTATAAATATAGGAGTCCTTCTTAGTTTCAGGACAAACGAATTGATATGCTAAAAGATCATATCTATAGTTTTTTTCGAACTTATTTTTTTGAATATATAATGAATATACTTCAGAATCGTTTTGTTTTTTGTAATGAAGTAATTGGTCTTTTTCATATGAATCTCCTTTATGAAAATCTTTATTTTGAGGCGTATGGCGTTGGTTGATTGCAGTTCGCCATTTTTGTGGGATTAATAGAGACCATCTAATCTGAGATAAATTGTATTGATAATGACCTCTTAACCAGTTTTTCCATGGATTCGTTCCAAAATTTCGAAGTTTCTTATGCTTTAATTCGGAATGAAATATTCCTTGTCTTTCAAAAGAATCCTTTATTGCAGTCTTAACAAAAAAAGATGTTCCGCGATATTGAAGAACAGATCTTAACTTATCACTAACTTGGGTTTGTGATAATTTGTAAAATACATATGCTTGTGACAGGGAAGATAAATCTGGTAAGGAAGAAAAAATTTTAAGACAAGAAGGTGACGCCCTCCTAAAGGGAATTCTTTTTTCATTTGTTTCAGTATTGTAAATGTCTTTATCAAAATTTTTTTTTGTGAAATTGATTAAATTGATTAAATTGATTCTACAAATATTAATGATCCATAGAAAGATATCTAGGTATATTGCGTATATTTTTTCAATGAACAATTTTAGAAAATAATGCAATTTTCTTATTAATCGAACATTTCTTCTTTTTACAATTGTCCAAATATTTTTTGGTGCTTCTACATTTTTGTTTTCTTTTTTAATTATTTCTAATTGATTATTGATTGTGCTTATTCTATTAATCACATTTTTTAGTTTTTCTTCATCTGTCAATTCTGTAGATTGAATTTGATTAAATGATTCATGAATTATCTCATTGCTGATTATAGAATCTTTTTCTTTTTTAGTTTCACTCGATTCATATACTCCTCTCAATATTCTATTTTCTTTTATAGTTTCTTTTATTTTTTTGAAAAGTTCTTCTATTTTTCTTTTTAGAACTAGAACCGTTTTGATAAGCCATTTTATGCTTGCTTTTGAGCCTTTTTGAACTCGAACAATTTTTTCTTTGATTGTTTTCTTGAACTTATTGATAAATTTTCTTATAACTACAAAATCGGTCTTTTTCATTTTTTTTTTTCTTAATAATTTTTCACGTATATCATTCAGGTCTTTTAAAATGGGCATCCAAAAAAGATCAAAGGAAGGGTCGTATAGGAAATCACCCATAGGATATTCAGATAGTCCCCAGCAAGCCCTTATAAAAACAGACTCGAGATTTTCCACGTTTCTATCAGCCTCTGTGCGCCAAGGTTTCAAATAAAAAGGAGATGTAATTTTGACCTGAAGACCTTCTTCGTACCAATTCTCCGGAAATTCTCTGCCGGATAGAGTACCACCGTCGTAGGTGCATATAGCATGAATCTCTTTCTTCCAGTCCTCAAAATCCTCAGACCACTCGCTCGGTTGCAATAATAAGAAACGGCCAATAGTTTTAGCTATTATCGCTAAAGGCAATGCAATATATTTTCTAAAAACTGAGTTAAAAAGTACTAGACAAGCTCTTACTCCAAGCCCATACTCTATCAGATCCTCCCAGTCTTCCGCTGCCTGCCACTGTACCAAATATTTTTCGAAGCTATTTTCTTCTGTCTCTGTTTCTCCGGGTTTGGTGTGGCGGAGTTGGATTGTGAAGTGGGCGCTTGGTTTCGTTTCTTTCCTTTCTTTCCTTTCTTTCCTTTCTTTCCCGGCTTTCCTTTCTTTCCCGGCTTTCCTTTCTTTCCCGGCTTTCCTGGCTTTCCCGGCTTTCCTTTCTTTCCTTTCTTTCCTGGCTTTCCTTTCTTTTTCGTCTTTCCTTTCTTTCCTGGCTTTCCTGGCTTTCCCGGCTTTCCTGGCTTTCCTTTCTTTCCTTTCTTTCCCGGCTTTCCTTTCTTTTTCGTCTTTTTCGTCTGTTTTTGTTTTTTCCTTGTTACGTTCGTTAAGAGTGAAAAGGGCCCCCCTTTTTTTGCTTCTAAACCCCAACCTATGCATCAATTTTTTGCTTCTTTTGCTTAGAAACACCGACTTATGCATCAAATTTTTGATTCTTTTGCTTACAAACACCAACGCATGCATCAAATTTTTGATTCTTTTGCTTACAAACATCAACCTATGCATCAAATTTTTGATTCTTTTGCTTCCAAACCCCAACCTATGCATCAAATTTTTGATTTTCAAAACAAGGACCTTCGGGTTCATGAACCCGAAATAAATAGACCATCTACTTTTTACGAAGCGGAAAAAAAGAGGGGAACGCGGCCGGCTTTCAATCTTTCTTAGAATAACCTTTTTACGCCTTTGGGCGCGCAGAGAACCTCTGATTACCCCGTGCTGAAACTTTCCTTCAGTCGTATATTGGTATTTATAAATGTCCTCTTTCTCACGGTCATGATTATTCAGTGTATCAAGAATCTCAATCTCCTGAGGATCCGGCTTCTTGTCTTGAGTATTAGTCTCCGTCTTCTTGTCTTGAGTATTAGTCTCCGTCTTCTTGTCTTGAGTATTAGTCTCCGTCTTCTTGTCTTGAGTATTAGTCTCCGTCTTCTCGTCTTGAGTATCTTTGGTAATCTCTTTTAGCCTCTTAACCGGAGGACTAAAAAAAAGAACATGTCTAAATTTTCCTGATTTAACCTCATACTCTTCCCGAAAGTCATTACTGTGTATTTGCGCATCTTGGCCTACTTCGCCGATTATTTTGTATATCCAACGAGGGACTGTGTGAAAGATTTCTCGGTGAAAAAGCCGTTTTCCCTTAGAATATTTTTTTATAGTATCTATCCTTTTGTTTTTTAGCTGTTTCCGATCAATTCTTTCCCACCCTTTTTTCACAGGATTAGAAAACAATTTTTCCAAAGGATTAGAATAGAATTTTTTTTCGGCTCTTAGTTTTTGTGTTTTTCTTTTTAGTATCGCTAACAGTCCCTGTCCATAGTTTGGGGAATCGTAAAGGAAACCTGGAATAAGGGTCTCATAAATTCGATTTAGAACAAGGCTTTGGCTCATTTTAGATTGAGAATTTCCAATCTCCATTCTTCCACGAGATTTAGAAGTTGCATTATTTTTTCTTCCACGAGATTTACGAATTGCATTGTTTATTCTTTTACGAAATCTAAATTTATGAATTGCTTTTATTTTACCAGATATAAGTTTACGAATTTCATCAATGTTTTTTCTTTTACGAAATATAAATTGACGAATTGCATTGTTTCTTCTTTTATAAGATTGCTGTTTACGAATTCTACGCATTACATCCCTCTTCGTTTCCTGCATTACATCCCTCTTCGTTTCCTGCATTGCATTCGTTTCGCTTTCACTAGGTTGAGAAGTTTCAGTTCCACTACTATTATTCAATTCGCTTTCACTAGGTTGAGAAGTTTCAGTTCCACTACTATTATTCAATCTTTTGATGCTTCCACGACCGGGCCCATTCAACAAAGGATCATACTTTGTTGGTAGGCAGGTTTTTTTAGTTTTATCAGTACAAACCCTAGTCCTTTTTTCGAGTATATCTCGAAAAAGAAATCCCGTGTCTAGAGCCTCAATTCTCTTTCTAAACTCATTATTTAAGTTGTTTTTTTTTTGTTTGTTCTTATCAAGCCAATCTTTGTCTAGTTCATCAAAGGAGGGTGTTTCTACTATGGACGAAGGTCTCTTCCTTTTCATCATTTCCTTCAAAATAGAAAAACTAGGAGGATATGTAAAAGCTATTCTTTCTTTTCCATCACTTCGGCATGTATCAAAAAAATATTGTGAGGCTTCCTCTCTTACCGCCCCCCCCGGAAAGTGACTATTTCTTAGGTGTCGTAATGGACGATTCCATCGGTTAGAATCGAAAAACAGGAGCGCAA